GAATTTTGTTTTTTTTTTGAATCAAGTAATTGGTCTTTTTCAGAGGAATACCATTTGTTTAAATCTTTATTTTGACACGTATGGCATTGAGTGATTCTATTTTGTGGGATTAATCTAGACGATGTAATCTGAGATAAATGGTATTGATAATGACCTCTTAACCAGTTTTTCCATGGGTTCATTCCATAATTTGGAAGTTTGTTATGTCTTAATTCGGAATGAAATAGCCCTTGTCTTCCAAAAAAATCCTTTATTTCAGTCTTAAGAAAAAAAGACGGTCCATTATATTGAAGAATAGATCGTAACTTATTGAAGTTAATAATTTGGGTTTGTGATAATTTTAAAAATACATATTTTTGTGACAAGTAAGATAAATCAAAAAAAATATCTGACTTCCGCTTACTATTTCTAAGATTATTAAAAGCCCTTTTTATAGTCATAGGCGAAATAAAGTCAATTTGATTTTGTTTTGTTTTATTAATCCTTTCTTGATTTGTTTCATTATTGTCAATGTATTTATCATTATCAAGAATTTTTTTTGTTGATTCGATAAAAAGTTGTAGAGCGATTTTGCGCATATTAATGATACATAGAAAGATATCTATATATATTTTTTCAATGAAAAATTGAACTATTAATTCAATATTTTTTCTTTTTAATATTTTCAAAATTTTTGGGAATGATTCTGGATTATTCTTTTTCTTTTTTTTTATTCCTTTTTTTTTATTTTTTTTCATTATTTCTATTTCATTTGTGATTGTGTTTCTTCTATCAATCCTATGTTTCATTTCTTCTTCTGCCTGTGAAGAATTTGTCCAACCTGTAGATCGAATTTGACTAAGTGATGCATGAATTATCTCATTGCTGATTATGGAATCCTTTTCTGTTTGAGTTTCACTTGATTCATATATTTCTCTCCGTATAAATAATGGAATTTTATTTCCTTTAAAAAGTTCTTTTTTTATTTGTTTTACAAAGTAAAATGCTTTCTCTTCTTTCTTTTTTATTTTTTTTAAAATTCTTCGAGCTCTAAAATTTAATTTTCTGATTTTGCCTTCATAGTCTATATTTTTTAAAATGGGTTCAAAAAAGGAAGGTGTTTTTCGAGGAGGACCAAAAGGATATTCCGTTTCCCTTCCCAAAACTGTTAAAAAACAAGAATCAAAAGCATCTTGGTCCTTTAGATCTCTATCAGAATCATAGAGTCCTAGCTTAGATCTGTGCCAAGGTTTCAAATGAAAAGGATATAGGATTTTTATCTGAAAACCTCCTCTTAACCAATTTTTAGGAAATGTTGTTTTCGAGAATTGAAGACCACTAGAATTGCATTTTAGATAAATTTCTCTATTCCAATCTTGGAAATCCTCATACCATTCCGGAGATTGCCATAATAAAATACGGCCAATATTCTTAGCTATTATTAATAAAGGTAATGTAATATATCTTCTAAAAATTGATTGAGCTAGTAACATAATACTTCTTGTTTTTTGTCCATGTGGAATGTTCTCCCAGAATTCCTTTGTCTCTTCCTGGGTGTTTGTTTTTTTTTTGAATTTTTGATCTAAAATTTCTAATTTTGGCTTTTTACCCAACCAATTTCTAATATTAATATTAAAAAAAAGTTTGATTAGGTCGGATATAGGAAAAGGCAATTCTTTCAATTTTTCCAAAAAAAGCAGGGAATGAGGATTTCCTTGAGACAGTCCCCGAATAACTATTTTACGCCTTTGATTGCGCATAGATCCTTTGATTACGAATCGACGAAAATCTGGTTCTTCCAAATAATTTATAAAACCCAAATCTTTATTGAATTTTTTATAAACATCAGAATTCGTGAAATTAGACTTCTTAAAAGTTTCTAAAGTTCGTTTCGAACGACTTAAAAAGCCTGTACGTTTAAATTTTCTTGTTCGAAGCTGATACCCCAGCCCTTGCAATATGCCTTGTTCTTTTCGTCGTTTTTTTAAATGTTGGTGCAACTCGTTGATTAATTTGTATGACCATCGAGGGATTTTTTTACGGATTTCGTTTATTACACTAGATTTGTTTTGATCTTTAGGGTTAGTTAGAATTGCGTTCAATGAAAAAATTAACCTATTTTTTGAATCAATTTTTGCTTGGTTTTTTTCTAATTTTTCTATTTTCTGTTCATATTCTCGAGAATTCGGATAGGGAAGAAGGATATCATGAATTTTATTTAGTTCAGATGTTTCTGTACAATTTTCTATCGATAAAAACAATTTCTTCATTCTTCCACGATACATCCCAGTCAAAAAGGGATCATACATTTTAACTAGGCAATTCTTTGTGGTCTCAGCATTACACAATCTAGTCTTTGTTTCAAGTATATTTAGAGAAAAAAATACTGTCTCTAAAGCCTCAATTCTATTTATAAATTCATTATTTAAGTTTTTATTTTTATCTTTATTCGTATAAACCCACTCGGTGTATAATTCATCAACAGAAAGTTTTTCTAATGTAGATAGGGATAGCCTTCTTT